ACGCGACGATGATTATTTTCTACAAATCATAAAGACATTGGAACGTTATATTTTATCCTAGGGGCATGATCAGGAATGGTAGGAACTGCCCTTAGTTTAATTATTCGAGCAGAACTGGGACAACCTGGAAGATTAATTGGAGATGACCAAATTTACAATGTTGTAGTTACAGCCCACGCTTTTATTATAATTTTCTTTATAGTTATACCAATCATGATTGGAGGGTTTGGAAACTGACTAGTCCCTTTAATACTAGGGGCCCCAGATATGGCTTTCCCTCGAATAAATAACATAAGTTTTTGATTATTACCACCAGCCCTTACTCTACTTCTTTCTAGAGGTATGGTAGAAAGTGGGGTAGGAACAGGATGAACTGTCTACCCACCACTATCAGCTGGAATTGCTCATGCAGGAGCTTCGGTAGATTTGGGTATTTTTTCTTTACATATAGCAGGGGCTTCTTCTATTCTAGGAGCAGTAAACTTTATTACAACGGTTATTAATATACGATCTAACGGTATAACTATAGACCGAATACCACTATTCGTGTGAGCTGTTTTTATTACAGCTATTCTTTTACTTCTATCCCTACCAGTCCTAGCAGGAGCTATTACTATACTACTTACAGATCGTAACTTAAATACATCTTTTTTTGACCCGGCTGGAGGGGGAGACCCAGTACTATATCAACATTTATTTTGATTCTTCGGACACCCTGAAGTCTATATTTTAATTTTACCCGGGTTTGGGTTAATTTCTCATATTGTTAGTCAAGAATCAGGAAAAAAAGAAACGTTTGGAACTTTAGGAATGATTTATGCTATACTAGCAATTGGGGTTCTAGGGTTCGTAGTGTGAGCACACCATATATTCACAGTAGGAATGGATGTTGATACACGAGCTTACTTTACTTCTGCTACTATAATCATTGCCGTTCCCACAGGGATTAAAATCTTTAGTTGACTGGGAACTCTACATGGAGCTCGACTTACTTATTCACCAGCTCTGATGTGGGCCTTAGGATTTATTTTCTTATTTACAGTAGGAGGATTAACAGGGGTTGTATTAGCTAACTCATCGATTGATATTATTCTTCATGATACTTACTATGTTGTTGCCCACTTCCATTATGTTCTGTCAATAGGAGCAGTGTTTGCTATTTTTGCGGGAATTGCTCACTGATTCCCATTATTTACGGGAATAACATTAAACCCCACTTGACTAAAAGTTCATTTTATTGTTATGTTTATTGGGGTAAACATTACATTTTTCCCTCAACATTTTCTAGGGTTAAGTGGTATACCACGACGTTACTCTGACTATCCTGATGCATACACAGCATGAAATGTTTTATCTTCAATTGGGTCTACTATTTCCTTAGTAGGAGTAATAGGGTTCGTTGTTATTATTTGAGAGGCGTTTACAGCTGCACGACCTGTATTATTCTATATATTTCTCCCCACTTCGGTCGAGTGACAACATGACTTACCTCCGGCTGATCACAGATATATAGAAATTCCTATGATTACTAATTAATTTCTAAAATGGCAGAAAAGTGCAATGGATTTAAGCTCCATATATGAAGATTTTTATCTTCTTTTAGAAATAATGGCAACATGAGGTTATTTAGGATTTTTAGACGGAGCTTCCCCTCTAATAGAACAATTGATTTTCTTCCACGATCATGCTATAATCGTACTCACACTTATTGTCACTATTGTAGGCTATATGATGTGTTCTTTAATAACTAACAAATTTGTTAATCGATTCCTGCTGGAAGGACAGACTATTGAAATTATTTGAACTATATTACCAGCTGTTATTTTATTATTTATTGCCTTCCCTTCACTTCGACTTTTATACTTGTTAGATGAAGTGAATGAACCAGCTATTACCTTAAAAACAATTGGACACCAATGATACTGGAGTTATGAATATTCAGATTTTCAACAGATTGAGTTTGATTCTTATATAATCCCTACTAATGAATTATCTGATAACAATTTTCGGTTATTAGATGTGGATAACCGTGCTGTTCTACCAATAAATACACAAGTTCGTGTACTAATTACAGCCGCTGATGTTATTCATTCGTGAACTGTTCCTTCGCTAGGGGTAAAAGCAGATGCTATTCCAGGCCGCCTAAATCAAGTTAGCTTTTTAATAAATCGTCCAGGCTTATTTTATGGCCAATGTTCGGAAATTTGTGGGGCAAACCACAGTTTTATGCCTATTGTAGTAGAATCTGTCTCAGTTGATGCATTCCTTAACTGGATTAATTCTATAAGGGAAGAATCATTAAGTGACTGAAAGTAAGTGTAAATCTTTTAAATTTATTATAGTAGTAACGCCTACTCTTAATGAAAAAATTAGTTAATTAATAACATAAGCTTGTCAAGCTTAAATAACTAAGAGTATTTAGTATTTTTTAATCCCACAAATATCCCCTTTATTATGACTTAATCTTTATTTATTTTTCTTCTTGGCGTTTATATTGTTTGTTATAATAAACTACTTCACTTATACACCTAGTATGAAAGAACAAGAAGGACTAAAATATGAGGCCCATCAAATAAATTGAAAATGATAACTAACTTATTTTCCGTATTCGACCCGTCTACATCCCTTATAAATATACAACTTAACTGACTTTCAACATTTATTGGACTTTTCATGATTCCTGTAGCTTACTGAATACTTCCTAACCGATTATACTTTATATGGAGATCTTTGCTAAAAACTTTACATTTAGAATTTAAGATTTTATTAGGTCCTAACTCCCCAACGGGCAGGACCCTATTATTTGTAACTTTATTTTCCATTATTGTATTTAACAACTTCATAGGACTTATACCTTATGTATTCACTAGAACTAGTCATTTAGCTATAACCCTATCTCTATCTTTACCCCTATGATTAGGATTTATATTATATGGATGAATTAATCATACTAAACATATGTTTGCCCATCTAGTACCTCAGGGCACCCCAGCTTTTTTAATACCTTTTATGGTTCTAATTGAAACATTGAGTAATATTATACGACCGGGTACACTAGCCGTCCGGCTTGCAGCTAACATAATTGCRGGCCATTTACTGTTAACTCTATTGGCCTCTACAGGCCCAAGTCTAAGAATAACTATTCTCTCCCTCCTTTTATTCTCTCAAATTCTCTTACTAACTCTTGAAGCAGCTGTAGCTGTTATTCAGTCTTATGTATTTGCAGTACTGAGAACTTTATATGCTGGAGAAGTAAACTAATGTCAGATCACGGACACCATCCTTACCACCTAGTAGATATAAGCCCCTGACCACTAACAGGATCAGTTAGAGCAATAATATTAACTACAGGACTAGTTAAATGATTCCATAAATTTCAAATTGACTTATTTATTCTAGGACTATTAGCGGTTTTATTAACTATAGTTCAATGATGACGAGATATTACCCGAGAGGGCACCTATCAAGGGTTACACACTTCTACCGTAACAATCGGACTCCGATGAGGAATAATTCTATTTATTACTTCAGAAGTGTTATTCTTTTTCTCCTTCTTCTGAGCATTTTTTCATAGAAGATTGGCCCCTACTGTAGAAATTGGAATTAGTTGACCGCCGGCAGGAATTATAACGTTTAATCCATTTCAGATCCCACTACTAAATACAGCTATTTTATTATCGTCCGGGGCTACAGTTACATGAGCCCACCATGCTATTATAGAAAGTAATCACACACAGGCACTTCAAGGACTAGGAGTCACTATTTTATTAGGGGTTTATTTTACTGCCCTGCAAGCGTTGGAGTACTTCGAAGCTTCCTTTACAATTGCAGACTCAGTCTATGGATCTACTTTCTTTGTTGCTACTGGTTTTCACGGCCTTCACGTGATTATTGGGTCTTCGTTTCTAGCGGTTTGCTTCTACCGACTATATTTATGCCATTTTTCTAGACATCATCATTTCGGGTTTGAGGCAGCGGCCTGATACTGACATTTTGTAGATGTAGTTTGATTATTCTTGTATATCTCGATTTACTGATGAGGAGGATAAATCTTTTTAGTATAAGAAGTATATTTGGCTTCCAACTAAATGGTCTAGATAATTCTAGAAAAGATAAGTGATTATCTCAAGTTTAGCGATTACAATTACCTTAATTATTTCTGCTGTTGTAATGATGATTTCTTTTTTATTAAGAAAAAAGACCGTTACCGATCGAGAAAAGAATACTCCCTTTGAATGTGGATTTGACCCGAAAGGTTCCGCGCGGCTTCCATTCTCCCTTCGCTTCTTCCTGATCGCCGTAATTTTTCTTATTTTTGATGTAGAGATTACACTACTACTTCCCCTGGCTACTATTCTGAAACTAGTGAATATTTTTAGATGATTGTTTACGGGAGTTTTTTTCATCCTAATCTTACTATTAGGCCTTTATCATGAATGAAACCAAGGAGCCTTAGATTGAGCTGACTAGCAGGATAGTAGTCAAAAATGATATCTGATTTGCATTTAGAAGGTGTTACAAAGTAACCTATCTTAAACTACAAGTATGAGGTAAAAAGCGAACTATTGCATTCAGTTTCGACCTGACCTTTGGTATTAAAATACCTTTACCTGTCAATTAACCAAAACCAAAGAGAGGTATATTATTGTTAATAATAGAATTGAAAACGTGTTTTCTGGTTAAGGAAATAGACTGAGATGAGAAAAAGCTACTAACTTTTAACTTAAGCGGTTAAATTCCGTTTATATTTCTGCTTTTGTAGTGTAAACAACACATTACATTTTCAATGTAAAGATAAGAATTTATTCTTTTAAAGTACATTTACAGATTAAAATAATCTCCTTAACATCTTCAGTGTTATGATCTAATATATGATCTATGTAAATTATATAATAATAATAGATAAAACCCCCCAAAATAAGAAGGTGATTATATACAGCTTAATACTGTTATCTTGTATTTTTTCTAATAAACCTGACCCTTTTATTAAAGAATTGTGTAGATTATACCCTCCTTTATTTTCAAATCAACCTTGATCTCCTATTTTGTAAGTATTAAAACCACTTAACAAAAAGTCATACACAAGACCTTGTGTAGAAAGGAAAGGAAGAAATCACATTCTTCCACTAAAAACTACAGTTTTGTAATACTTAAATGAGTTTAGGATGTATAAGAATGAGCCTAAATTTAAAACATACCCAACTCATGCCCCCAGGGCGCATACTATCAACACTAAACTCTTGTAGAAACTTCTTAAACAAATTATATAGGGATATGGTACAATTAATCATCTGAGTATAGAACCTGCCGTAACAGCACCCAGTGCTAAAAGCAGTATAGGGCTAGTTAGTAATCTACTCTCATCATTAACAGTGTGTAATCTTCCTATATTAAAACCGCCTGTTACAGAATAATAAACCAATCGAGCAGTGTAACATACCGTTAGGCCAGTAGCAAAAACGTATATTAAAAAAGAGACGTAGTTAATAGTCCCCATGAAAGCCATCTCTAAGATAACATCTTTAGAATAAAAACCAGCTATGAATGGTATTCCACACAATGCTAAGTTAGCCAAATTTATATAAAAAGTAGTTAGTGGTATAAACTTTCTTAAACCCCCTATCATTCGGATGTCTTGATAATCTTTTGCCCTGTGAATAACTACCCCAGCACACATGAATAATAAAGCCTTAAACAACGCATGAGATAGTAAGTGAAAAAAAGCTAAATCAGGCAGCCCAAATCCTAGAATTCTTATTATTACTCCCAACTGACTAAGGGTGGATAAAGCAATAATTTTTTTTAAGTCGTATTCAAAGTTGGCCCCTAATCCTGCTATAAACATAGTGGTTCCCCCTAGTAATAACAGGGCTTGAGAGTAAACACTGCCGTGTATAGCAGGCTCAAACCGTACCAGTAAATAAACCCCAGCAGTAACCAGAGTTGAAGAATGGACTAATGCGGAAACAGGAGTAGGGGCTGCTATCGCTGCAGGTAATCAAGCAGAGAAGGGAATTTGAGCTCTTTTAGTCATAGCAGCAAGCATGACTAAAAAACACAAGATACCCAGAGAACTGCTATTACAGATTCTGCTTAAGTAAAAAACGAAATTTCACCCTCCGTACACAGATATTAAAGAAATTGCCAGCAAGATTGCTACATCCCCAACTCGATTAGACAACGCAGTAAGCATACCAGCTGCCCCAGACTTCTCGTTTTGATAGTAAATAACCAAGCAATAAGAAACTAAACCTAGTCCATCTCATCCTAAAAGAATACTAATTAAATTAGGTCTAATAATAAGAGCCACCATAGAGATTACGAACATTAAAACTAAGTAAATAAATCGATTAATATTAGGATCCCCTTCTATATAACCTCCTCTATAATAAAGTACCATAGAAGAAATTAATATTACGAATCCTAAGAATATTAGAGATATCCAGTCTAAAATTAAAGTTATTACAACGGAGTTTCTATTAGTTCTAACAATTTCCCACTCAATAAAATACCCTACCCCTTTATATAAGGAAATTAAGGATATTATTAGTATACTTGTAGAACCCGCTAGAAGAAAAACCATACTAGACAAATATATTTTTAAATGCCACAACACGATCTAAAATAACTTGAGTTATATCTCTGGATCCACAGACCAGCGTTTTAAATAAACTATTTAAATTAAAATACAAATAATATAATACTTCCTATTATAAATATAAGATTTAGTGGTAATCAATGAAGCATCAATACTAGGTATTCACGAACTTTTCCTCTACAACAAGAGAATGTTCCATTATAATACTTGCCATGCTGTCTGATCGAGAATAAGTACAACGTGTAAGCCGCCCTAAAAAAAGATAGTAAACCGATACCGATTATGTTAAAACTCCTTCAGTTTATAATTCTAACAATTAATTGAATTTCTCCCAACAAGTTCAAGGTAGGAGGTGCCGCTATATTACCCGCGCATAGTAGAAATCATCACATTGCTATGGTAGGTATAATATTAAGTAGACCCTTATTAATTAAGAGACTCCGACTTCTTAACCGCTCATATACTATATTGATTATGAAAAATAGTCCAGAAGAACATAAACCATGCCCTACTATAACTACAACGGCCCCATTTACTCCTCATCAGTTAAAGATGGTTACACCACATAATACTATTCCCATATGTGCTACAGAAGAATACGCAATTAGTGCTTTAATATCTACTTGCCGTAAACACATTAAACTTACAAGTACTCCCCCTACTAATCTAATTCTTACCCAAATCCAGCAGAGCTTACCATTAGCATAACTAAATAAGGGAACAACTCGTAGTAAACCGTAACCTCCTAGTTTAAGTAACACCCCGGCCAAAATTATTGAACCGGCCACGGGAGCTTCAACGTGAGCTTTTGGCAATCATAGATGAAATATAAATATAGGAAGTTTCACAATAAAGGCAAAGACCCTTCTTATATACCACACTTTATAGATAAAAGAGTATCCTGTTACTTCATGAGTTAATCCCAAAGTTAGTGACCCTCCGCAGTTGTATAAGACTATTAAAGAAATTAATAAAGGTAAAGAAGCAGTTAATGTATAGAAAAGCATATAGATCCCTGCCCCAATACGTTCAGGCTGGTACCCTCATCCCAGAATTAAAATTAAAGTTGGAATCAAAGAAGCTTCAAAACTAATATAAAAAAGGAATAAATCGGTGGAAGCAAAAGTTATAACTAAAAAAAAGTTTAGTAAGCAGCATGTTATAACAAAGATTTTGTGAAAATTATTTTTGTCGAGGATTGCCTGACTTCTTATTAGAACCAATAACATAATCCAGAATCTAAGAAGGATTAAAATATAACTCAGTCAATCTGAACCAAATCTGTACCTTAATAATCTTATATAAAAATCGTGCTTACAGCAAAGTAAATAAAAAATGAATAAAATCACTATCCCTAGTTGTACCCCATATCATCTTCTACAGCCTAGTGTTAGGAAAAGAGAACCTAATACAAATTTTAACATCGAAGTATTGTAAAACTGGAGAACCGATCGTTACCGTGTGTTCGGATAATAGATACCAAGATAGACAGGGCTAATGCCCCCTCGCAAGCAGCCAGGGTTAAGAAAATAAGAGTAAAGTATCTTTCCTGACCTAAATAAGAAAATACTATTGTTAATAACCAAAAAATTCCAAGTATCATGTACTCCAACCTAAGCAAGGAACTAAGTAAATGCTTACGCTTTGATACAAACCCTCATATCCCCCTCAAGATTATAATTAATCTTCCTAATAAATAGAAATTAAGTCTTAACATTTGTTTTAATAGTTTAAGAGAGAACTTTGGTCTTGTAAATCAACAGTGAATTATTATAATTCTTAAAGCATCAAGGGAAGGAGTGACCTCCTATCATTAATTCCCAAAACTAATATTTTTATTAAACTACCCCTTGAAATTTCATTTATCTTATTATTATACTTAATTTCAATAACATTAAGATTAGTGTTTATAAATATCACTCACCCACTAGCTATGGGGATAATACTTCTTTTACAAACCTTAGCTATTTGTGCTATTACTGCTCTAATAAATTTTCATGTTTGATTCTCTTATATTCTATTTTTAATTTTCTTAGGGGGTATACTTGTTTTGTTTATTTATATTACTTCTCTTGCGTCTAACGAAATATTTCAATTTTCATTTAAAATAGTAGCTTTCTTTTTTATTACTGTGTCTTCAGGTATATTCCTGGCTATAATTCTAGACCCTTTATTACTAGACTTTAAAATAGCCTCCTCAGATATACATAAATATATAGGAAATATATATAATAACCAGATGGTCTTAATCGGTAACATTTATTCTACAAACACTATAAACACAACTTTGTTTATAATTCTATATTTATTATTAACCCTTATCGTAGTAGTAAAAATTACATACACTTTTTTAGGACCTCTACGAATGCTTACAACATATGACAATACCTATTCGTAAGTCTCACCCCTTATTTAAAATTATAAACGGAGCTATTGTTGATATACCAGCTCCCTCTAACATCTCCATTTGATGAAATTTTGGGTCATTACTAGGACTTTGTTTAGTAGTTCAGATTGCTACTGGCTTGTTCCTAGCAATGCACTATACAGCTCATATTGATCTTGCTTTCTCCAGAGTGGCCCACATTTGCCGGGACGTTAATTATGGTTGGTTATTACGAACTGTCCATGCTAACGGCGCTTCATTCTTTTTTATTTGCTTATATCTTCATGTAGGACGGGGGTTGTACTATGGGTCATACTTATTTATACATACCTGAATAGTGGGAGTTATTATTTTATTTTTAGTTATGGGTACAGCTTTCATAGGATATGTATTACCTTGAGGTCAGATATCTTTCTGAGGAGCCACAGTTATTACAAACTTATTGTCAGCTATCCCTTATATTGGAACTGATTTAGTTCAGTGAGTGTGAGGAGGATTCGCGGTGGATAACGCCACTCTAACCCGATTCTTTACTTTTCATTTTTTATTCCCATTTATTGTAGCTGCTGCTACTATAGTGCACATTTTATTTCTCCACCAAACTGGATCTAGTAACCCCCTAGGGTTGGTCAGTAATATCGACAAGGTACCTTTTCACCCTTACTTTACTTTTAAGGACATTGTTGGTTTCGTCTTTATATTAATGGCTTTAATCTTGCTTAGTTTGTTTGACCCTTACTTATTAGGAGACCCGGAAAATTTTATTCCAGCAAACCCAATAAGAACACCACTACATATTCAGCCAGAGTGATATTTCTTATTCGCATATGCAATTCTTCGATCGATCCCTAATAAACTAGGAGGAGTTATTGCATTAGTAGCTTCTATTGCTATTCTCTTTATTATACCATTTACTCAAAAAGCTAATTTTCGGGGCTTATCTTTTTATCCTGTTAACCAGGTGATATTCTGATCAATAGTAGTTATTGTTGTTTTACTAACCTGAATTGGAGCCCGCCCAGTTGAAGAACCATACGTGTTAACAGGGCAAATCTTAACAGTCCTGTATTTCTTGTATTATTTAGTGAGTCCTATTATATTTATAATCTGAGACGAAATTCTTAGTTAAATAATTATTTGGCCGAGGATAGGCAGATACTTTGAAAGTGTCCTACAGAGGTTTAAATCCCCTAATAATTTTTACTAAAATTAGAACGTTACATAGTTAAATGCTTAAAGAAGGCTAATTCTTATAAATATCTTCAGTCCTATGAAAAATATAAGGTAGTTTAATGAAACCGGAAGAAAACTCTTTCATGATAGGTACATAAGTTTATCATAACGAAATCGAGGCAACGTGCCACGAACCCAGATAAAACTGAATACGATAAATACTAGCTTAAGACAAAAACTCAACCTACTTGGCCTACATCCTATAAACAGAATAACAAAGAGAGCTCTTATAAAAAGAATACTACTATATTCAGCTAGAAAAATGAGCGCGAATCCTCCTCCTCTATACTCAACGTTAAAACCAGAGACCAGCTCAGATTCACCTTCCGCAAAATCGAAGGGAGTACGATTTGTTTCCGCTAAACAGGAAACAAATCATACTCCGGCCAAGGGGAGTGTTAATAATATAAGTCAACATTCCCTCTGGTAGTCCCTAAATAACCTTAGATTAAAACCGCCTACGAGGAAAATAAAAGAAAGCAAGATTAAAGCAAGTCTGACCTCGTAAGAAATTGTTTGAGAAACAGCCCGAATACTACCTAGAAGTGCATACTTAGAATTAGATGATCAGCCAGCCCTTATTAAAGTGTATACCCCTAGACTTGTACAACACAAAAAAAACAGTGATCCTAGACCAAAGTTTATTAACCCGGTTTCGTAAGGAATTACTAATCAGACTACTAAAGAAATGAATAATCTAAAGATAGGTGATAAGTAATAAGGCAAGAAATTACTTATCACAGGCAAGGCTTGTTCTTTAGTAAATAGCTTAACTGCATCGGCAAAAGGCTGCAGAATACCAATAAAGCCTAGTTTATTTGGTCCCTTACGGATTTGGATATACCCTAAGACCTTCCGTTCCAATAAAGTGAAGAAAGCCACTCTTACTAACACACATACTATTAATACAATATAGTTAACTATCATTATTACAGTCACTATTAAGTAAGGCATCAATAACCTTATTTTTAGATCCTAAGTCTAGTGCACTTTTCTGCCAACTTAACAGTTAATGGAGTTCAACTTTAAAACAAAATATTTGACTTACTAAATCCTTTCGTACTAAAGTAAGTTTACAATTAATGGAAGATAGAAACCAACCTGGCTTACGCCGGTCTGAACTCAAATCATGTAAGGATTTAAAGATCGAACAGATCTGCCTATTAAAACTGCTGCACCTTAAGGCTTCCTTAATTCAACATCGAGGTCGCAAACTTTTCTTTCGATGAGGACTCTCAAGAAAAATTACGCTGTTATCCCTAAAGTAACTTGTACTTTTGATCATTAATAATGGATCGCATAATTATTCAATTATTATTGTTTAGTAAGACAAAAGCAGTTAATCGTTATATACTTCTACCGCCCCAGTAAAATAGTAATACTCTTTTAACAGGTTAAAATTTTATATTTTGAATAAAAAGGGATTACTATAAAGCTTTATAGGGTCTTATCGTCCCTCCATGTTATTTAAGCTTTTTTACTTAAATATTAAATTTTATTGTTTGTACTGAGACAGTTTCCATCTTGTCCGACCATTCATACAAGCCTCTAATTAGGAGACTAATTATTATGCTACCTTCGCACGGTCAAAATACCGCGGCCCTTTAATTAAACATCAGTGGGCAGGCCAGACCATATACATCATTTTACCATATGGACATGTTTTTGATAAACAGGCAGAAGGAGTGGTTGCCGAGTTCCTTAGTACAATTAATTAACCCTCAAAAAGGTAAAAATATTAAACTAGCAATTTTAATTTACAAGATTTTATACTAATGACTTAATTACAATCAAAAATGAATAATTCGATTAAGTTTTTCAATAATTGAACTAAGATGATTTTAAATATTAAATTCTTTATAAATAACCTATAACGATTTTGAAACCTGACTGATTTTAAGCCTAGATAAATAGATTACATTTAATCACCTGTAGTTAGGTTATTATTAAATAAGAAGCTTTTCCCTCCTATTTTTACTGCTTAAAAAAAATATTTTTAAGAGCTAAATTAAATTTATTTATTGAAAAACCAGATACCTATTAGTGCGTATAGAATTTCACTCCTAGCAAGTTATTGATAATAACTATACTACGTTAACTATTAATAGCAAGCTAGCTCACTAAATTTCGGGATTGCTCGGTTAATGAGCTTAATTTTAAGTCCCCTGAAACACAAGGTACTAGGTTATATTTATACTATTATAAAATTAGATTTTCACATATTTCAACTTTCCTTTACAGTACTTGTCAGCTATTATTCTATAATTAAAATTTCTTTATTAAATACTTATAGGTAAAGAGATAAGATTATTTTCATTATTAATCAGATGTTACAATACTTTTATTAATAAGTGATTATTTTCAAAATAAATCGGGTTGCACGATATCTTCTCAACGTAAGTGAGATGCTTAACTAATCAAGCTCTATTTTGCATTCTAGGAACACTTTCCAGTACCCCTACTATGTTACGACTTATCTCACTTTGTAGTGAGAGCGACGGGCGATGTGTACATATCTCAGAGCTTAAATCACAACAGCCTACTAAAGCTGGAGTTACCATTAAATCCACCTTCCACTAACTCGTTTAAAATTAGTTTCCGTGTTTATCATTTTAAATTGTAGCTCATTCAACTCGCACTCATAAGTTACACCTTGATCTGATATATTATACTTAATTATATCTTGATAATTATTTGCCTTTTAGCATTATCTGACAACGACGGTATATAAACTGACTACAATAGTGCGTAAGATTTTTCGCGGATTATCGATTACGGAACAAGCTCCTCTAACTAGGCTGAGATACCGCCAAACTCTTTGGGTTTCAAGAAAATAACTATATACTACCCAGGTAATTTTATTTAAATTAAGTATAGCAGGGTATCTAATCCTGGTTTATATCTTAAACTTTTAAGCCTCTTATATATTATTTATAATAAATATAATATTTTAATTGTTTATTTCACTTATAGCTAATACCTTATTTTTATTTTAATAACAAACATAATAACTCGTTTTAACCAAGATTTGTTTACTTAACCTCACAGTATAACCGCGGCGGCTGGCACAATTTTAGCCAGGTTTTATATGATTTTCTAGTTCTAGCTTATACTAATAACCTAATATTATATGCTGAGATTTTAATAATTATAACTAATTTTTATTAACAGTTTACTAGATCTTTTAGATATTTAAACATTGTCTTACTTGTATTTACATGCACTTCCATCATAGAGAAAACAATTAGCCAGAGTCAAACTTTTGCCTCCCTTCATTATATAATACTGCTAGGCACATGCAGTTGGTTAATATCAATTACTTAATTAAGAACAAAATATTTACTATAAATGTAATCGCATTTAGTTTTAAGAAAAATTTGGACCCAGCTCTTTTAAAACCAGCTGGGCCCCGCAGCGAAGCTTTTTTATATAAAATCTATAATTCGTAGTGCATTAAAATGTAACAATTGAGGAGCATGTACAAAGTTGAGAAGTTTTTAGTAACTTTACAATCTCATTATAATTGTTTAATGGAATATATTCTGTAACTGAATATAACCTTTATTTATAAGTTTGTTTCAGAATATTGTACGTTCATGACTTGATAAATGTAGTTATCGAATATTCATCATGAACCTTTTATAAGTACATATTTATATAATAAGCTACTCTCTTACATCTTGTTATATAATAATATACTAGAATTTAATCCAAGATTGGGTTATAACATTAATTTATCAACCTACATCCCATATATACGTATATAAATAAGCATTTAAATAAATGTATAGCATTCCAGTTTTAATATTATATTATAATTTTATATTCAAGTTTATACAAGTAATTAAATATATATATTTACTAATAAGTTTATAATAAATTAACTGTATAATAAAATCAATAAATAAAATATAATACCCTCTTTCTTACTTCTCTTCATTTACTCTCCCAAGTATTCCGAGAAGTAATAAAAAGAGGGTATTATATTTTAGAACGATCTAGACTGTAACTTACGTATATATATTTAATTAAATGTATACAAATAATAAATTATATTGATTTATCTGTAACTGAATATAACCTTTATTTATAAGTTTGTTTCAGAATATTGTACGTTCATGACTTGATAAATGTAGTTATCGAATATTCATCATGAACCTTTTATAAGTACATATTTATATAATAAGCTACTCTCTTACATCTTGTTATATAATAATATACTAGAATTTAATCCAAGATTGGGTTATAACATTAATTTATCAACCTACATCCCATATATACGTATATAAATAAGCATTTAAATAAATGTATAGCATTCCAGTTTTAATATTATATTATAATTTTATATTCAAGTTTATACAAGTAATTAAATATATATATTTACTAATAAGTTTATAATAAATTAACTGTATAATAAAATCAATAAATAAAATATAATACCCTCTTTCTTACTTCTCTTCATTTACTCTCCCAAGTATTCCGAGAAGTAATAAAAAGAGGGTATTATATTTTAGAACGATCTAGACTGTAACTTACGTATATATATTTAATTAAATGTATACAAATAATAAATTATATTGATTTATATGTATAAATTAAACTAAATAATTATAATGGGAGCGAGAAATTTTTTTTTAATTTTTTTTAATATGGTTATTGTTTTCAGTAGCCCTAAAATAAGAATTAGTTTACCGTACTTGTAAAACACTGGATTTCCTCATAGTTAGACATTTTGGCCTAAAAAAAAATAAATTTTTAGTGATTATTATTTTCTAATATTCATAAACCTTTTTTTAAGTATTTATTATTTTCCCATTTTAGTGCAGTGTAAATACCGTAGGAATATAACTACTTTTATTTTATAGTTTCACATAAAAGATTAAAAATCTTTCCAAACCTAGCCGCCCCCTTCTGTAGCATAAGATTCAATTTAAGTGCAAACTTAAATTGAAAGGGATAACACCCGCTACGCCAATTGAAATTCTATCAAATGAAGTGCCTGAAAAAGGATTATCTTGATAGGATAAATCATGTAAACACAATTTTACCTTCATTATACTCAATGGGATAGCCCCATTACCTCAAGAATCAAAATCTAATGTGCCACTACACTAGAGTATACAGTTTATAAAAAGATAAGCTAACTAAGCTAGTGGGCCCATACCCCGTTTATGAGGGTAACAACCCCTCTCTTTTTAATTTTCTTAATTCCTTCTCATCTTTTATTTTTTTCCACATTAACATTTGGAATGATAATAGCAGTTTCTTCGTCGTCATGATTTACTGCTTGGATAGGACTAGAACTCAATCTTTTATCGTTTATTCCTTTAATTTCTTCAGAAACTAACCAGTTCTCCTCTGAAGCCAGATTGAAATACTTTTTAACCCAGGCCCTAGCTTCAGCAATAATCCTATTGGCTTCTTCAGCTATAGTAGCAGGGGTAATGTTCCATTCATATTTACTATCGATTGCACTTTTGATCAAAATAGGTGCCGCCCCCTTTCACATGTGGTTTCCAATAGTGGCGGAAGGATTGGGTTGACTTCAATTTATTATTTTATCGACGCTTCAAAAGATTGCCCCGATAGCCCTTTTATCCTACGTAATTGATGCATCCTATTGACTAATTACACTGATTATTCCTGCTTCAGCTTTAGTAGGCGCCCTAGGTGGTATTAACCAACTTATACTACGTAAATTAATATCGTACTCCTCCATTGGTCACACTGCTTGAATATTAGCCGCCCTTTTAATTAGAGAATCTTTGTGATTAACCTATTTTATTGTATATTGCATTACTTCCGCCACTATCGCCTTATTCTTTTTTTATAAGCAAGCTTACCACCTAAACCATTTAATTTCTAGAAGATTCCAGAATACAACACAAAACTGTATTATATTTATATCCCTGCTTTCATTAGGTGGCCTACCTCCTTTTACAGGATTTATTCCAAAGTGAATTACAATTCAAGAAATTTCGGCATCAAACTACACATTTTTAGCTTTTTTTCTCATTGTAGGAACATTAATTAATCTTTACTACTATTTACGCTTAACTTTAAGATCTTTCATAATGGCCTCTGCTATACTAAAATGACAATTTTTAATAGAAAACAAGACTAGCTTGGCAACTACTATAATAATCTTTTTAAACTTTATTGGACTACTTATATCACCAATTGTGTACATGCTAACTTCTTAGTAAAGATCTTAAGTTAATAAAACTAAAAGACTTCAAACCTTTCAATAAGAGTTTAATCTCTTAGGTCTTACCAAGCTCCAACAGTGTTGTATCTTCAGAATTGCAGTCTGACATTTTTAACTTAAACTATGAAACTTTATTGATAAAAGAGGAATAAAACCTCGTTAATAAATTTACAGTCTATCGCCTAACCCTCAGCCATTTTATC